AAAACAAATCAAAAAATGGAAGATTTAGTTACGATTAGAAATAAACTTTCTATATCTTTCTCCATGGATCCTTTACTCATACTCAAAAAATTGGGATTATTGATCCAATTCCAAAAACTTATGTTTCATAATTTTAGAATTCAATTTGTCAATTTAGAATTGATTCTTCTTGTATACAAATTACGATAATGTATATTATTCCTCGAATCGTTTGTTGAGAGGTATAAAGGATGAAACCCCTTTAAGTAAGAAATAAAGTTTTTGATCGGGATATGAATCAAGCGAGGGATCCCTTAACTATTAAGGGGTCCATAGAACGAATCGCACTTTTACCACTAAACTATACCCGCTATAATGCAATTATTGTATATAAATGGACCTTTTGTCGAACAAGGGAATTAGTCGTAATTAAGAAATAGAAGCATAATATTATGATAATTAGAGTGTTGACATGTTTCGTAAAGGGGCCTCCTTTTAGATACGTTACCAGAAAAAAGAAGGAGTAATAAAAAATTACATTTTTATCTTATATCATTTTGTTCCTATATCATAGGAATCAAAAAGTCTTTTTTTATTTATGTTTGATCATGTTTAAATTACAAGTATTTTTTTTTTCAAATCAAATACATTCAAAGAAATCATTGTTATCCAGGATTCATGGGAATAAAAAGAGCCCGGCCAGTACCTAGCCGGGCTCCGTCTGTATAAAAAAGAAACTCAAAAATGGAATTAAATAAATATTTTTATTCTTATAATGATTTATTTAATATATAATCAATTTAATATATAATTTAATATATAATAATGAATAGAAATCAAATAGAAATAAAAAAAAAAAGAGAGAGATTAAGATAGAAAATAAGATATAAAGAAGGATTTTTTCAGGCCCTACTTTTTGTTCTTTTTGTTTATGCGATGTAACATAAACATAGTAATTCTATTTTTTCAATTTGGGAGAGATGGCTGAGTGGACTAAAGCGTCGGATTGCTAATCCGTTGTACGAATTTTTGTACCGAGGGTTCGAATCCCTCTCTTTCCGTTGATGATTTGGTATTTTTTTCTTTTGAACTTATTATTATGGATTATGGAGCTTTTTTTTTTTTGTTTTCTTTGTTTGTTTTATTTTTTATTTTTTTATTTACTAGTTAAAGATGTAAAATAGACAAAATCCTAAAAATTTTTAAAAATCCAGCACAAGCAAAGAATAAAAAAAAATATTTTTTTTTTATTCTTCACGTCCTGGATTACGTCCTGGATCGTTAGATAGGAATCCGAAAATGAAAAGAGAAACAAAAAATATCACTACCGTGTAAACAAATAGTTTTAGAGTAAGCATTAAAAAATCTCCAAGATAATTAAAAAAGACAGAGAAAGAGAATAGATTCTCTTATATTACACATTATGTTTCTTTTGATACTAAGTTTCTAAGAAATGAAGTGATTTCGAGGAAATATAAAAAAATTAGGAAATTTATTTGTAGTAAGAGTCGAGCCTTTTACCACCATTACCAATAATTACTATTACCAAAAATGTTCTTTCATATCCCCAATCTAGGTATTGGTGGTGGACTCAAATCTAATAATAGGATTAGGATTTCTCAATGGAAAAAAAGGAAATGATGAGATGGTCCGGATTTTTTTTGTCTATCAAAAAATTTCAATATTGGAATCGAGGATTCACACTGTAAGACTTATCTGATCTTATAAATTGTTAAAATGTTTGAATTTTTGTTTTCGAATAAATTCTTAATTTTTTTAGGACATTATTCAAATTAAAGATCTCACCGAAAACTTACAGCAGCTTGCCAAACAAAAGCTAAGAGAAAAAAGAATAAGGGTATTACTGGCATAATATCTACAATTGGATTCAAAAAAGCGTAGGCTTCAGGCAATTTCGCCAAGAAAAAAATACTTGAATAAAGGGCAGAGTGAATACAAATACAGACCAAACTAAAGATATTTAGCATAACAAACATTTTGTTCTTTAAGAAAATTAATTGTATTTTTGCTTTTTTTTGAATTAGAATTCAAATTTTTATTGTATTTTTTTTATTTTTTATTATGTATATAGATGTATAATTTATATGTATAATTTTGATTATAATTTTTTCATAATTATATATTAATTTAAGAATTTTATTAAGAATTTTATATTCTAAATAAATTATAAATAATTATATACTATAAAATAGAATAAAATATATATTAATAATAATTATAATATAAAATAGATACTCTATAAAAGAATTATATATTATAAATTATATATATTATATATATAATATTATATATATATATAAATAAAATAAGAAATAATATATAAATGTAATAAATAATTAAAATAAAAAATATTAATAATTTAAATATTGAATTACATATTCATATATTCATATTGAATAAATATTTATTTTTATTATTATATTATTAATTATTATATTATTAATATTTTTATGAATATTTTTAAAATTTTTGATATTAATGAATATTCATTAATATTAATAAATGATTAAAACTAAAAAAAATGAATCAAATAAGATCAGACCCTCCAAAATACTTCTTTGATTTGAACTTATCCAGTTCAAAATCTTTTCATTCTTAAATAAAAAATAGAAGAAATCATACTTTCATACAATATCTTAATTGAATTCTATGGAATGATCAATAAATTCAGTTTAATTCTATATCTACGCATATCAAAATCCTAACAACAATTTATTCTATAGAAATCTTTGAACTGGAATTGACGAACAACCAATACCAATAATAGTGTTTATTAGTGTCGAATCGAAAATAAAATGGGGCGTGGCCAAGCGGTAAGGCAACGGGTTTTGGTCCCGCTATTCGGAGGTTCGAATCCTTCCGTCCCAGAGCATATCCATTCATGATGTATATCATATTTGAATACAAATTTGATATCAGAATAAAGATTACCCTTTTTTTTTGAATCATTCGTCTCTAATCTAAATCGATTCGCTTTTGAAGATGTAGATTCAAAAGCGAATCGATTTTTTTCTTTTTTTTTTTATTGTAATCACTCTGTATAATTGTATAATAAATATATATTTATTATTATTTCATATTTTTTTTTTCTTTTTTTCTAATATATTTTTTTTTTAAGAAATTCATTTTTTCTATTTTATAAACTATCAAAATACAATAGAAAATTTATTCATACAATATCGAGTTAATTTGAATTTTTTTTTATACTTCTTTACTTTTAAAATTGTCCATTTATATAGATTTATATAGAAGGAAAACCGAAAAGTAAAAAGTATAGATTATTATGTATCGATTGAATCAATGACTATTCACGATTTCATAATTGAATCAATTACATACCGGATCCAAGCTAAAGGAATGTTATGGTAAAACTTCGTTTGAAACGATGTGGCAAAAAGCAACGTGCGACTTGAAAGACATGATTCGATTAGCTGTGGATTCTTACATCCGCCATTTTTTCTAGTATTTCTAGTATATAGAAATCGGGGTGCTCTTGGCTCGACATCGTTTGTTCTGGTCCACTAGAACTCATTGTTTGAGGGACGGGAGAGGGATTGATGATGTAAATAGTACATGGTGGAGCTCGAGTTGATTCATTTCTCAGGGGCAAGTATCTAAGGTTAGTGAAAATTAATAAGTTAGAACAACTTCGTAAGTATATTTTTGGTAGAGAAATCGAAAGGATCCAATTCGAGCAAGGTTCAAAAAAAAAGTCAAATTTGTTGGAATTGGTAAAACTATTTCGATCAAAAGTGTATCTGTGGGAATCAGCCTTCTTTCTATTTGTATGATTCTTTGAGAGAAAGAAAAAATGGTATGTTGCTGCCATTTTTGAAACGATTAAAGATCCACGAAGTAATGTCTAAACCCAATGATTCAAGGAAAAGCTAAAGGATCCTGGAACAAGTAAATACCATTTTCAAATTGTCTCAACAATTCTATTAGAATTAGAATGAATGAAGAAAAAAAAAAAATAGATTCTAAAGAAGCACAGGCAAGAAAAGGGGGTAGAGACCGCTCAATAAATGAAATACCTAAAGGCTTTGTTTTCCTTTGAGTTATTTGAGAATTATCCAATTTGAGTTATGAGATTTCGAATACGAGGAGTTATTTTTTTTTCAGAAAGACAAAAAATACTTAAACCGTAGTCTAATTGATTTGATGATTTTATTGATCTATTTGAGATCATAATTTTATACATAGACGTAATTTTGAATTTTCTCGAGCCGTACGAGGAGAAAACTTCTTATACGTTTCTAGGGGGGGTGTATTGTTCATCTATATCTATCCCAATGAGCTGTTTATCGAATCGTTGCAATTGATGTTCGATCCCGAAGAGAGGGAAGAGATATTCGGAAAGTGGGTTTTTATGATCCAATAAAGAATCAAACCTATTTAAATATTCCTGTTATTCTATATTTCCTTGAACAAGGCGCTCAACCTACAGGAACTGTTCAGGATATTTCAAAAAAGGCAGGTGTTTTTATGTAACTTTGCCCTAATCAACAAACGAAATTCAATTAATGAAAAAAAAGAGGGTGTGGATGACTTGTATATAGATTTATAGAACTCTTTTCTCTTTTATCCCCCCGCTCTCTTGTTCTATTCATACCTCATTTTTTATTTCTTGTTGTTGACATAGAATGCTCTTTTCTATATTCAAAAAAATGGATTTTTATCGATCTTCAAAAATAAAAATAAAAAAAATGGATAGAGGTAGAAGATAGAATATAGAAAAAAAGCAAATGAATAATCACTAAATGAAATAATTGGGTCTATAAATACATTAATTACCCCGATGAGGTGATTTTTTTCTTTATTTATTCATTATTATTTATTCATTAAAAAAATAATAAATATTTATTATTTTATTTTTAGAATATTTAATAGAATATTTCATATATATATAGAATTGAAAAAAAATTCCAGCACATATAGTGACATATATCACATATAGTGACATATAGATAGTGAATATATAGTGAAAGAATACTCTGAATATATAGTGAAAGAATACTCCAGGTTCTCACGAAAAAGAATCATTTTTTTGAATACCCACTCGCTCGTTATTATTATCAGTTACTAATCCTAGTGACTGGATTTAGATACTTATTCTTTTTTTTTTCATTTATATACTTATTTGTATTTGATAGTAAATAAATGAGATATAATATTTAAAATAGAATATTTATATGATTTTTCATCGAATGACTATTCATCTATTGTATTTTCATGTAAATAGAGGAAAAAAAGACTCTATGGAAAAATGGTCTTTCAATTCTATATTGTTTAATAGGGAGTTAGAATACAGGTGTGGCTTAAGTAAATCAATGGATAGTTTTGATCCTATTGAAAATACCAGTGTAAGTGAAGAACTCCTAATTTTAAATGATATGGATAAAAACATTCATAGTTGGAATGATAGTGACAATTCTAGTTACAGTAATGTTGATTATTTAATAGGTGTCAGGAACATCCAGAATTTCCTATCTGATCAAACTTTTTTAGTTAGGGATAGTAAGAGGAACAGTTATTCCATATATTTTGATATTGAAAATAAAATTTTGGAGATTGACAATGATCATTCTTTTCTAAGTGAATCCGAAAGTTTTTTTTCTAGTTATAAGAATTCTAGCTATCTGAATAATGTCTCTAAGAGTGATGATGATCATTATATGTATGATAGTAAATCTAGTTGGAATAATAACATTAATAGTTGCATTGAGAGTTATCTTCGTTCTCAAATCTGTATTGATAGTTACATTTTAGGTGATAGTGACAAATACAATGACAATTACTTTTATAGTTACATTTGTGGTAAGGGCAGAAATAGTAGTGAAAGCGAGAGTTCTAGTTCTAGTATAATAACTAGCACGAATTATAAAAATGATAGTTATTTCACTAGAAGAGAAAGTTCTAAAAATCTCGATGAAACTAAAAAGTACAAGCATTTGTGGATTGAATGCGAAAATTGTTACGGATTAAATTATAAGAAATTTTTAAAATCAAAAATGAATATTTGTGAACACTGTGGATATCATTTGAAAATGAGCAGTTCAGATAGAATCGAACTTTCGATTGATCCAGGTACTTGGAATCCTATGGATGAAGACATGATCTCTCTGGATCCCATTCAATTTCATTCGGAAGAGGAACCTTATAAAGATCGTATTGATTCTTATCAAAGAAAGACAGGATTAACTGAGGCTGTTCAAACAGGCACAGGTCAACTAAACGGTATTCCTGTAGCAATTGGTATTATGGATTTTCAGTTTATGGGGGGTAGTATGGGATCTGTAGTAGGTGAGAAAATCACTCGTTTGGTCGAATATGCTACCAATCAACTTTTACCTCTTATTCTAGTATGTGCATCAGGAGGAGCACGTATGCAAGAAGGAAGTTTGAGCTTGATGCAAATGGCTAAAATCTCTTCTGCTTTACATGATTATCAAACAAATAAAAAGTTATTCTATGTATCGATCCTTACATCTCCTACTACTGGTGGGGTGACAGCTAGTTTTGGCATGTTAGGAGATATCATTATTGCAGAACCAAATGCTTACATTGCATTTGCGGGTAAAAGAGTTATTGAACAAACGTTAAATAAGGCAATACCCGATGGTTCACAAGCGGCTGAATATTTATTCCATAAGGGCTTATTTGATTCAATCGTACCACGTAATCCTTTAAAGGGGGTTCTGAGTGAGTTATTTCAGCTCCATGCTTTCTTTTCTTTGACTAAAAATGAAAAAAATTATGAGACAAAAATAAAATTAGAACACACAAGAGCAAAGTAATAAGATAATAAAAGAATAGAATAATACTTTAATACTAAGAATAATCAAAAATACTAAGAATAATAAAAAGGTGTATTATCATACATATGTTTCTTGTAGAAATAGAAGGCGAAATCAATCCATTTATTTAGTTCTACATTCCTTATATTTATTATTAGATTCTATTCTATTTGTGCTTTTGATTCTATTTTTATTATATTATTTATTCTATACTCATTATATATAGTGAATATATATTATATATACATATTAAATATACTATATATATATTAGTATATATTCTCTATATTTATTATTCTATATATATATTCACTTAACTATACTTAGTATAATTTTTCAAATATACTTAGTATAAGTATATATGAATTCTAGTGATTATAGACTATCTTTCTAACAATATAAATAAGAATAAAAAAAAAAAATATGAAATTAATATAACAATAATAAAAAAAATAACAGGTACAAATATTAAATTGAGGTACCCATTCTATGATAAACTTACCCTCCATTTTTGTGCCTTTAGTGGGCCTAGTATTTCCGGCAATTGCAATGGCTTCTTTATTTCTTCATGTTCAAAAAAACAAGATTTTTTAGATACGGACAGTAGAGTAGGGACAAATCTGATATTTTTTTTTAGATCGGGAAGCAATTCGATGAATTACTCCTAAGGGTTTACATCAAAATATATAGTGCTAGTTGATGAAAGTTACTTCGGAAACAAAGAAAAGTAAAGTCAAATTCATTTGCTTGGTTTTTTTTATTCTCCCAATTCCCATAAAATAGAACTGGATCTAATATGAGTTGGCGATCAGAACGTATATGGATAGAACTTATAACGGGGTCTCGAAAAACAAGCAATTTCTGCTGGGCCTTTATTCTTTTTTTAGGTTCATTAGGGTTCTTATTGGTTGGAACTTCCAGTTATCTTGGTAGGAATTTGTTATCTTTATTTCCGTCTCAGCAAATTCTTTTTTTTCCACAAGGGATTGTGATGTCTTTCTATGGAATCGCGGGTCTCTTTATTAGTTCTTATTTGTGGTGTACAATTTTGTGGAATGTGGGTAGTGGTTATGATCGATTCGATAGAAAAGAGGGAATAGTGTGTATTTTTCGTTGCGGATTTCCTGGAAAAAATCGTCGTATTTTTCTCCGATTCCTTATGAAAGATATTCAGTCCATCAGAATAGAGGTTAAAGAGGGTATTTATACTCGTCGTGTCCTTTATATGGAAATCATAGGACAGGGGGCCATTCCCTTGACTCGTATTGACGAGAATTTGACTCCACGAGAAATTGAACAAAAAGCTGCAGAATTGGCCTATTTCTTGCGTGTACCAATTGAAGTATTTTGAAAAAAAAAAAATGAACTGAAAAAAGAATGCTTTCTTAGGGAAAAGAAAATGTATTTCGAAATTTTTCTATTTTTATTTTATAGAAGGGGCGTTCTTTGGTTTCGAAATTCAACTAATATTCATTATGCGAAGTGCTCTTTCCTGTATTCATCAAAAGGGGTAATTGCTTTGAATCTTAGCAATTGATATCTTTTGAAAATTTTTTTTTTCTTCATTCGAATTGGCAGTGGATTCTTTCGCTTTCTTATTTGATTTCTGTATTCTTTCTAAATTCAAGGCAAGGACTAACTCCCGAATTGAAAATAAAAAAACGCGGGAATAGATTATAGATTTATATATAAGTTCTATTACAAGTCATAGAGCTTATGCTTGATAGAAAGATTATTATCATATAGAGTTGACGAATGAGGTGAAGCTGAGTTCATTAAAGACGAAAAATGGCAAAAAAGAAAGCATTCATTCCCCTTCTATATCTTACATCTATAGTCTTTTTTCCCTGGTGCATCTCTTTCACATTTAAGAAAAGTATGGAATCCTGGTTTACTAATTGGTGGAATACTAGGCAATCCGAAATTTTCTTGAATATCATTCAAGAAAAGAGTATTCTAAAAAAATTCATAGAATTCGAGGAACTGTTCCTCTTGGATGAAATGCTAAAGGAATACCCGGAAACACGTCTACAAAACCTTCGTACCGGAATCTACAAAGAAACCATCCAATTGATCAAGACGCACAACGAAGATCGTATCCATACGATTTTGCACTTCTCGACAAATATAATATGTTTCCTTATTCTAAGTGGTTATTCTATTCTAGGTAATCAAGAACTTATTATTCTTAACTCTTGGGTTCAAGAATTCCTATATAACTTAAGTGACACAATAAAAGCTTTTTCTATTCTTTTATTAACTGATTTATGTATAGGATTCCATTCGACCCATGGTTGGGAACTAATGATTGGTTCTGTCTATAACGATTTTGGATTTGCTCAGAATGATCAAATTATATCTGGTCTTGTTTCCACTTTTCCAGTCATTTTAGATACAATTTTAAAATATTGGATTTTTCGTTATTTAAATCGCGTATCTCCGTCACTTGTAGTGATTTATCATTCCATGAATGACTGAAAAAACGATCCACTGATCCAATTATAAAGTTTGTTATTTTGTATTGTATAAAAGATAAACATTAAAAAATCAAATTCTTCTTTTTCTTTCTACCCCCAAGGGATTCTTTCTATATTCCAGTAGAATTATTTCAGTAAATAGCAGAATCATGGATAGGGAACTATGCCAGTAACCTACCTAATCTTATTGTAGAAATTTTCAGGATAAATGATTAGACCATGCAAACTAGAAATGCTTTTTCTTGGATAAAGAAAGAGATTACTCGATCTATTTCCGTATCGCTCATGATATATATAATAACTCGAGCACCCATTTCAAATGCATATCCCATTTTTGCACAGCAGGGTTATGAAAATCCGCGAGAAGCAACCGGCCGTATTGTATGTGCCAATTGCCATTTAGCTAATAAACCTGTAGATATTGAGGTTCCGCAAACGGTACTTCCCGATACTGTATTTGAAGCAGTTGTTCGGATTCCTTATGATATGCAAGTGAAACAAGTTCTTGCTAATGGTAAAAAGGGGGCTTTGAATGTGGGGGCTGTTCTTATTTTACCGGAGGGTTTTGAATTGGCCCCCCCCGATCGTATTTCGCCTGAGATTAAAGAAAAGATAGGTAATCTGTCTTTTCAAAGTTATCGTCCCACAAAAAAAAATATTATTGTGGTAGGCCCTGTTCCTGGCCAGAAATATAGTGAAATCACCTTTCCTATTCTTTCCCCAGAT